TATAGAATATGATTGAATTGCGTAATATAAATATAAAATATAATAAGAATAGTATTTATTGTAATTGTATTTATTTTATTAAGTACATGCTGATACGGCTATCTATTTTATCCATATATCACATCTTTTATTGTAATTTCACTTGGGACAACGTGAGTCACACTCCATCAAAATTTGTATTTTCTATTCAATATATTCAATGAAAAATTGAAACAGGAGAATTCTCTATAGGGATATGTACATAAGAGAGAGATCCGGTTTGATATCTGGGTAACAATTTCTGTTCTGGGGTTTACATATACACATATATGTTATTATAATTATAATTGATAATTGAAAAGGATTGCTTATTGAAAAAAAAAATGAATACTGATTAGTCATAAATCAATTTGATTTTCTTTTGCTATTCAATGAAACAAAATTTCATTGGAGATAAAAATGGAAGAATCGTTCGCTAATTCAAAGTAAATTGTTAATGGTTCCAATTTGTCCTGAATTTTGCAGTCTGTGACCGGAAATCCATTTTTTCTACTCTCAATAAAAAAGAGAAGGGATGTTTTTAAGCGATGTATATTTTAAGATACAATCAATCGAAGAGGAGAATCTAAACTAGATCCAATAAAAAACAGGAATTTCTTTTTAAAAAAGGATAAGTACAATGGTATTCAAGATAAAAAAAGGAGTGAGTAATAGAATTAGAATATAGATAATATTTTTATCCATTTTGGACCGAATTTGGCGGCATGGCCAAGTGGTAAGGCGGGGGACTGCAAATCCTTTATCCCCAGTTCAAATCCGGGTGTCGCCTGATCAACAAAAGATTTTTTATTTCTTTCCTATCTTGCCGATCTAATTCGACGAATTCTTGCTCCGCAAGAAGCAGAGGCAAAGGACTAAGTGGGCGTGTCAATACTCGATTTTGATAACCCATGGTGTAGGTTTTCTAAAAGACTGTCATTTTTTTTTCTCAAAATTCAGGTGTAGCCCAAATCGGTATCAATAGGGATGAAGCAACTCTCACTTATTACTTTAATGATTGACTCTCACCGTTTATTTGATTTTTCAATTGAATCAAATAAATGGTGAGAGTCAATTCCGGGATTCAGAACTAAGGTCAGAAATCTCGGTATCCAAAGGTTCCTAAGGGACACTCTGTTTTTGCTACTAGAATTGAAGAAGAGATTATACGAAAGACTATAATAACAAGATCTCTTAAATTACCCTTATTCAAAGTAGTGTCTCGTGACTCCGTCTGGTATTAAAAGAGTAAAGGTTAAAGTTGAAAAAAAAGAATGTATTAATTAATAGTGGTGGTGAGTTCTCCGGATTCTTTCACAGAAAGAAAGACAGTAAGCTTAGATCAAATAGGAAATAGAGGTATCTGATAGATAGTTATCTATCGTGATGGTATATTTTTATGCTTTTTGCTTAGTAAGGAAAGGCATTAATATCAAAACAAACAATAGGTCTTACTATTCTTACATGCTCCATATAGAAGCATTCCTTTGATATTTCCAAGGAAAAGGCGTGTGTATCATCGTATTTGTACTAAATGCTTCCTGATTTTACCAGAAACCCTAAAATATAGAAACTTGTTACGAGTGTATTCATTGAATTGGTTCATCAATAAATAGTCTTACCTATTTTGACTCTGCGCCATTGATTCCGCTATGATTATTAATCAATAATAGAATAATTCCTTCATAGAAATAGGGGACATAATTCACATGGATATAGTAAGTCTTGCTTGGGCTGCTTTAATGGTAGTCTTTACATTTTCCCTTTCACTTGTAGTATGGGGAAGGAGTGGACTCTAGGGCTGGGCACTACTAATTGCTCAATCGAACCGTATCAATTCTTTATTGATCATTTTGCGAAGCCCTAAAAAAAGAAAAATGTCTTCCAAATTGTACTGGAATACAGTAATGAATGATTACCATAATTGTATTTCGAAACTCAAATCTACGCATGATAGGCGATTTTTTCCAACCTAATTTTTCCTAAATATTCTATTTTAGTGAATCAGCTCTTATCATAATTATGGATATTACAATAAGAAAAACTAATACTATTTTTTTTTCTTTATTTATTTCCCCTTTTTCTTTTACCTTTCTAAAAGAAAGTCGTTCTGCTATTACGACAATACATATTTTTTTTCTATCGGAAACGAAGCGATTAGTGATTGGCCAAAGAGATCCGACACATAAGAAAATGAGATCTTTCTTCTGTTGAGCGATCCACATATCACACATTTAACATTTGTTTTAGACTACTAGAAAAGTTTTTATGCTTTTTTTGATTCATCTCATGTTTAAGCATGAAAAATGGACAGGGTCTGCTCTACTCCTTTTACAAATCCGAAGAAGTTACTGTATAACTTAACTCCGCGGATCATCCGTTAATTGTTCAATCAATGACTTCTTGAGATGGGAAATCAAACTAAAAGAAATAAAGTGCTATCTATATGTACATCTAATATATGTACATACGTATTGTAATT